TCTTCGCATTGCGATGCCTATTGTATCAGCTTGACCTTTCATAAGTGGAGACAGAATAAAGCGTCCATAATATAGACGCTTACTATCTGCTCTTGATTCAACACACTTCCATTGTAGTGTCCGAGTCGATACTATTACTTTCTCTCGAAACATAGTAATATTATTCTTTGTTCAAATCATTAAATTATTTCTTTCTCTTGAAATGTTTTGTTTATTTTTACACACGTCTTTTTTTAGGGGGCCTACATCCATTATGTGGCATAGGGGTTATATCTCGTATGAAACTTAATATTATACCACTTCTACGAATCGCTCTTAATGCCGCATCTCTTCCGAGACCGGGGCCTTTTATCATGACTTCTGCTCGTTGCATACCTTGATCCACTACTGTCCGAATAGCATTTCCTGCTGCCGTTTGTGCGGCAAACGGTGTCCCTCTTCTTGTACCCTTGAATCCACAAGTACCAGCGGAGGACCAAGAAATTACCCGACCCCGTACATCGGTAACAGTCACAATGGTATTGTTGAAACTTGCTTGAACATGAATAACTCCCTTTGGGATTCTACGCGCACTCTTACGTAAACCAATACGCCCATTCCTACGTGAACCAATTCTTGGTACAGGTTTTGCCATATTTTATCATCTTATAAATATAAGTCAGAGATATATGGATATATCCATTTCATGTTAAAACGGATCCTTTCTTTTTTTTTTATTTGTATATACAGACAGTCCCTTAGAAAGTCTCTTTTATTTTAGAAAGATTATCCTTGTCTTTGTTTATGTCTCGGGTTGGGACAAATTACTATAATTCGTCCCCGTCTACGGATCAGTCGACATTTTTCACAAATTTTACGAACAGAGGCCCTTATTTTCATATTTGTCATTCCTTAAATGAATTTCGAATTTACTTATTTGGAAGAAAATAAGTTTCTTGAAATTTTGAACTTTCGAATTGTATCTCTTCGAAAGCAATATTGAAAGTGAAGTTGAAAAAATAAATCAACTAATCGTTTGAATCCTTGTTTCAGAGTCTATAAATTATATATCCTTTGGTTGAATCATAACGACTTATTTAAATTTTTACTTTATCTTCCAGTAGTATATGTATAAAACTACGCCGAATCTTTCCTGAACCATAACCTAGAATCCGATCTTCATTATCTAAGCGAATCTTAAGTATACCATTCGGGAGTGATTCAATTCAGTAATTAAATCTCCATGAATCCATTTTTTCCTTTTATTCCAGGTAAAACAAAACCTCTTTGAAGTATTAACTAATGTAGTAGGAGAGTTATATTAGAAACCCGTTTTTTTTTCACAAATGAATAGTAAAGTTCCATATCTAAGTTGGATATAAGAAAGCTTACCATATATAACACAAAATTTCTCCGCCAATTCCTTCTAGTCGGGCCTCTCTGTCCGTTATTATACCCCGAGAAGTGGAAAGAATTACAATTCCCATCCCGCCTAAAATTCTAGGAATTCGTTGATAGGTCGAATAGATTCGTAGACCGTGTCGACTGATCCGTTTTAAATTTAAAACAGTTTTATATGGCCCTTTCCTATTCCTTCTATGTCGTAGGGTTAAAACCAAAAAAGATTTGTTGCTTTCCTGATGTTTCCTCACGTTTTCAATGAAACCTTCTCTTAACAGTATTTTCACAAGGTTTTCGGTGATGTTAGTAGATGGTATTCGAATCGTTCCTTTTCTATTTATGTCAGCGTTTCGTATAGAAGTTATTATATCAGCAATAGTGTCTTTATCCATGATAAACTAAAATTATTGTTGTCCCCGAATTTTGATATGATCAACATGTTTTTTTCTTTATATATATATATTTGATTTTATAAATTGTTAAAGATATATGCGTGAGAAAAATCTACTAATTCATTTTCATTTTATCTATTTTATTCATATTTTATTCAAATGCTATAACTATATTATATTAGAGTCTCATCTTTATTATACTTATAGTACTTCAGGTGCTAATGAAACTATTTTAGTGAAATTTAACTGTCTCAATTCCCGTGCGATCGCACCAAAAATTCTAGTTCCTTTGGGATTTCCTTCTTGATCAATAATAACCGCAGCATTGTCATCATATTGTAGTATCATACCATTGTCACGTTTGAGTTCTTTACAAGTACGTACAATTACAGCTCTGATCACTTCAGATTTTTCTAAAGGTGTATTTGGTATTGTTTCCTTGATTACAGCAACAATAATGTCACCAATATGAGCATATCGTCGATTACTAGCTCCTATGATTCGAATACACATCAATTCTCGGGCCCCGCTGTTGTCTGCTACATTTAAATGGGTTTGAGGTTGAATCATATCATTTTTTTTTATTTGCTCTTTTGATACAAAGGGGCGAAGTAAAAAAAAAGAAATATTGTTTGTCCAAAATAAAAAAAAAGAAACCTACAATTCTTTTTTTTTTCATTCCAAAGACTTCTTTCCTTTGGTTCTACATTCCTATCCTGAAATAATGAATTGAGTTCGTATAGGCATTTTGGATGCCGCTATTGAAATAGCCCTTCTGGCTACATTTTCTGCTACTTCGCCCATTTCATAAAGTATTCTACCCGGTTTAACGATAGCTACCCAATATTCGGGAGATCCTTTCCCTGAACCCATACGTGTTTCTGCGGGTCTTACTGTAACTGGTTTGTCTGGAAATATACGTACCCATATTTTTCCACCGCGGCGCACATTTCGTGTCATTGCTCGCCGCCCTGCTTCTATTTGTCTAGATGTGATCCACGCGGGTTCAAGTGCCTGAAGAGCATATCTACCGAAGCAAATACGATTCCCTCTATAAGATATTCCTTTCATTCTTCCTCTATGTTGTTTACGGAATCTGGTTCTTTTGGGGTTATAGTTGATGTTGTTTCTCAATTAATTCCATCTCTACTACAGAACCGGACATGAGAATTTCTTCTCATCCAGCTCCTCGCGAATGAAACAATTATAAAATAATATAGATGTATTTAATGATAGTATAGATAATATAATGTCATTTTTTTATAACGAGTCTTTATTTGGTTTTGTCTTTTTTATTATCATATCGGATCGACAAAAATTTATAAATCCAATAAAATAAAAACTTTCGCGAGCGGATATTTACTCTTTCAATATCTATTTCACTTTCAATATCTATTTCAATTGTAGGGTTATCCCATGACAGGATCTCTCAGAATAAAAGTGGATTGGTCCCGGGTTTGTTCCGCCATCCTACCCAGGGAATCATTAGGATTCGTTTTCAGTTTTCAATAGAATCTTATGCATCCACAGGTTCCGTCGTTCCCATCGCTTCTCAATTAATGGTTAGGCCTGAATTCTACAATGGAGCTCCCAATGAAAATTAAATGTGTTCGTGAGTCAATTTTCTCAGTCTTTATTAACTCGGGGCTCTTGATTTTTTTGTTCTATGAACAAATTCATCTAATTATAGATCAATCAAATTAGTATTGATGCTTTATTACACTATCCTTTCTAAGATCACTCATAGACCTTACATAACATATTGGAATCATATAGCATTGATATTCTTTTTCTCTCTTTCTCTCATCCTTCCATTTATCTGCATTTTTCTTGTTATTGCTTTACAACTTATAATCAGATTGGTTTTTCGTTTTTTTATGCAAAAAAGACTTTCTGTTACTACAATGATAGAACCATCATATCGTGACCGATTCTTTAGATCCAGATAATATGAAGCGATGAGTTGGTTATTAGTTCTATAGTTATTAGTTCATACTATGTATGGGCCGTCCCGTTTTTTTGAATCCTAACACGAAAAAACAAACGAGTCACACACTAAGCATAGCAATTCTCTCAATATCAAAAAATGAATCGAATCTTTATTTAACCCTATAGAATTGCCCATTTTTGTTTTGATTTAACCAAAAAAGAATGAAAGAGTTTGTCATTTTTTGCTTTTTTTTTTAATTGCCGATAGAACGTAACGACAAGTTAAATAAAGGTTTATTCTTCCTCATCTACAAATATCCAAATCTTGATGCCTAATACCCCATAGAGAGTTCCAACTGTATAGGAACAATAATCAATTTTAGCTCGAATAGTTTGTAGAGGAACCCTACCTTCTCTGATCCATTCGACACGCGCAATCTCTTTTCCGTCGATACGCCCTGCAATTTGTACTTGAATTCCTTTTGTACCTGCCTGTTCAGTTAATTCAATAGCCTTTTTCATTGCTTTTCGAAATGAAACTCTATTCTTTAATTGTCCGGCTATAAATTCTGCGAGAATATTAGGGTGTCCATAAGGGTTTGTAATTCTTGTAACAACAATGTTGAGTTTTCTGTTTACACAATTAAGTTCTTTTTGTACATTCATTTGTAATTCTTCGATTCTTCGAGGCCGACCTTCTATTAGTAATTTTTGAAATCCCATATAGATTATGACCTGAATCAGATCGATTCTTTTTTGAATCTCTATACATGCAATTCCCTCAACACCAGAAGATATTCTAATATTTTTTTGTATATAATTCCTGATACAATCTCGTATTTTTTGGTCTTCTTGTAAACCCTCGGAATAATTTTGTGGTTGTGCAAACCAAAGAGAATGATGACTTTGGGTTGCACCAAGTCTGAAACCAAGTGGATTTATTTTTTGCCCCATAATCCCCCGATACTAAATATATTATAACGCGTCATATCTGTGTACTTGTTTTTTTTTAGCCATCCAGGGTTTTTTAAGCATAATATGACGTATTTGTATCTTTTATAATATTCTTTGTTTACAGATATATCTTTTAATACAATAGTTATATGACACGTGGATCTTCTTATTGGATAACTAGACCCTTGAGTTCTAGGCTTTCATTTTTTCACAGTAGTACTCTCGTTGACTTCCACTTTACTAATGATTAAACTTGATTCGTTTAAACCCATATTGTGAATAGTATTTGCTGCTGCAGAATAAACCAATTTTAAAAGTGGATAACATGCTTGATAAGGCATAAGT